CGATGGGGAGGGGGGTATACCCCCTTCTATTTCTACACCTAGGATCCGACTTGTACCAGTGATAATAATAATAACTGAACCATTATGGCAAAGAAAAGTTTGATTCATAGGGAGAAGAAGAGGCAAAAATTGGAACAAAAATATCATTTGATGCGCCGATCCTCAAAGAAAGAAATAAGTAAAGTTCCGTCCTTGAGTGATAAATGGAAAATTCATGGAAAGTTACAATCCTTACCGCGTAATAGTGCACCTACACGTCTTCATCGGCGTTGCTTTTCTACTGGAAGACCGAGAGCTAACTATAGAGACTTTGGACTATCCGGACACATACTTCGTGAAATGGTTCAGACATGTTTGTTGCCGGGAGCAAGAAGATCAAGTTGGTAAGGATTAAAATGTCACTTCCTTTTTCTATTTCTTTCTATGATCTACGATCATAGAGGGGCCCCTTTACCATTCTGTATAAATAGGCTATTCTATTTGTACCGGTATGGAAGAGGGGCGCATTCAATTCTTGTTTGTCCATTAGTTTCGTTTCTAGGGTTTCGGTTTCTTTTCATCGCGGGATAGAGCAGTTTGGTAGCTCGCAAGGCTCATAACCTTGAAGTCATGGGTTCAAATCCCCTTCCCGCAACATTTTTTTTTTGAAAAAAAAAAAAAAATGAGACTTTATTCTATGACTATTAACTAGTAATTAATTAATTAATTAAGACTTTGTTTTTTTTTTTTAGAGCGGAAGGTATTTATTAGATTTCATTCAACCGGAACGAATTTTTTCGCTTTTTAAATATATTACCCTGGCTGGGCGGATAGCGGGAATCGAACCCGCGTCTTCTCCTTGGCAAAGAGAAATTTTACCATTCAACTATATCCGCACTGTTCGTTCTTGATACAAGAGGTCTGGATAATGTTTGGTCAGAGCTAGACCAGATACTCTTTTGAGGGCCATTTCTTTTTTTTTTTCAAATTCCATCACTAAACCAATTAACAATACAAATGGGAATTATTATCAATAGAATATTGAATATTAAGAAATTCATATATTTATAATATAACTTCTTAATTATATATATTAAGATTCAAATAATTAGAATTCTATTTCTATTTTATTTATTTCAATTTACTATATCTAAATCTAAATATCATCTAAATCTAAATATCAATCTAAATATCATCTAAATATCTAAATCTAAATTTTAAATTGAGAAATTCAAAATTTGCATTTTCTAAGGATTTGAAATTTATATATATTTGTATTATATATTTGTATTATATATTTGAATATAGTTGACTACAGATTTTTTTGAATCTATTTTTTTTTTTAATATTTGATTTCATTCATCATTCAAGTTCTATTTATTTAAATTACGGATTATAGAAGTTTGACTGATGAGCCCCCCCCCCCTTCAATTTATTTGCATTTTTGGGCGACTTATACTTATATATATATATTTTATTTTTTATTGAATTTTACTGTATCTCACAATCCAAAAAATTTGTGGGAGGGGTCCTTTTTGGATCTGGAGCGGGGTAGATTCAAGAAATAAGAGAATTAAGAATACCCACCAGAAAAACTAATCCGATCCATAATGATGTACCAGAAAATACAATATTTTTATTACTCAACCAATCATCAGGAGAAGCAAATACAACGGGTACGCTAATTAGTAAGATTGACGAAGTAGCAATTAATGCAAAAACGGCCAATTGGAAAGCTATAGTCATGTTTCTAATCCTCCAAGCTATCAACAAAAGAACTATACCATTTAATCCCCTCTATGATATCGACCAAACAAACAATTTGAATAAAAAGCCACCCGCATAGAGGGATTTTACCTTGAATCCATTGATTCTATATGACTTATTTCCAACCCCCTTACCACTTTTATTTGGACATTAAATCCAAGGTGATTTTTTTGACTTCCTGCTCACAAATGGACATGCTAGATCATGCATCTCATCTATCCGTATATATAGATAGATAGACCGACCTATAGATTCATACACAATATCTTTCTATACATGAGAGTATCAACTCATATGGCCGTGTTTGTTCTATTCGGTAGAATAAAATAGAAATTCTCTCTGGGAGAGATGGCTGAGTGGTTGATAGCTCCGGTCTTGAAAACCGGTATAGTTCGAAAGAACTATCGAGGGTTCGAATCCCTCTCTCTCCTTTTTTTCTTTTGATCGATGAATTCATTTCTTTATTGGCTTTTTTTCTTAAGTTCAAATTTCGAAAATCATAACATAATATTACGAAAAAAAGTAATTATTACGAAAAACAGGTAATGGCTCGGCTGGGTGGGATAGCCGAGCCAGAAAAAAATGGATTAGATATAAATTGAAAAGAAAGGAAAACAGAATACTTTTGAAATATGAACAACCTGTTCCTTGAATATGTAAGGGGAATTCAAACCTATTCTAAGAATTTAAGTGTTGGACCCCCTTCTCAGTTAAGAGGAGTCATCGAAAGAACAGGTTCAAAATCACGATCAAT